AATACAATGACTTAAAGAAGTTCCTACCATGAACTTTGTACCGCGCATATTACTTAGAACAATTAGAAAAGTAACTATCAAGAAAAAAAAAATATTTTTCGGAATAGCGGAATACAAAATTAATCAGAAATGCAAAAATTAAGAAAAGGGCACCTAATCTCACCTTTTTCGATACCATAAAGAACCAGAGATTTTAACCCTTTTCTAAAAAGAAGTGTTTAGAGATTTATCTACTTAGTGTATACTATCTAGATTATTAACCAATATGTACCCCAATGCATCTCAAAGTATTTGTATCACTACCTATTCGGTAAATCCTTTTTTTTTCTGTGCCAGGAACCAGATTTGAACTGGTGACACGAGGATTTTCAGTCCTCTGCTCTACCAACTGAGCTATCCTGACCCTTTCTTGTGCATCATCCTAGTAGAGTATTTGCATCTATGTCAATTAAAGGGACTAAAAAATAAATAAAGTATTCCATTCCTAATTTTGAAATGGGGGGATAGTTCTATACATTGTGGATGGCTTACTTAATAATATACTTAATAATACTTAATAATTTAATTAATAATTGAGATTCCTTGGCGATACTCTAATAAAAAAGAAATCTATTTAATGAATAGCATAAGATCCATTGAGTTCTCCTCGCACTCCTTTATGAAAGAGTAGAATGAGAAAGCTAATGAATCTTGAAACCCATTGATAAAAGAAAAAAGAGGATAAATACTATGGTTAGGAAATAAAGGAGGGTTTGGGGATAGAGGGACTTGAACCCTCACGACTTATAAAGTCGACGGATTTTCCTTTTACTAGAAATTTCATTGTTGTCAGTATTGACATGTAGAATGGGACTCTCTCTTTATCCTCGTCCGATTAATCCTTAAAAGATCTCAAAAACAATGAATTGAAGGATTTGATTACTCAATATTCGAGTGGAATGGATTCACAATAATTCTAATAAAAATTCAGAATTTTCTATTTCATAATCATTCCTAATTTCATTCTAAATTTCATTCTAAAAAATAAATAAAGAACCTATATTATGATATGGGTTCTTTGATTAATCGTTTGCTATGTCAGTATCTATACGTGTGTATTAGATGTATAAAGCCCTTCTTTCTCAAATTTAGAGGGAGTTTCACTACCAACACAACGTAATTACACCTCGATTCGTTAGAATAGCTTCCATTGAGTCTCTGCACCTATCCTTTTCATTTGGGTTCTAGTTTGAGAACCACTTGTTTTTTCTAAAAAGGGATTTGGCTCAGGATTGCCCATTTTTCATTCCAGGGTTTCTCTGAATTTGGAAGTTACCACTTAGCAGGTTTCCATACCAAGGCTCAATACAATCAAGTCCGTAGCGTCTACCGATTTCGCCATATCCCCATTTTCCTTCTTTTTCTTTGAAACCCGGATTCCTTGTGTAATTTCTTACATCTCTTAGTTTTTTTTTGAATCATTGAATTCATTATTCAACCTAGTCTAGCAGCTCGTCTCTATTCGAGAGACCCCGCTTATTGCAATTCTGAATTGCATTGATTCTACTGTTGATATATTTGCAATTCAATCAGAATCAATATATCCAAAAGTTTTTATCCCCCCCCCCTCTTTCCTTTTTTAGAGTATTCTAAATCATACTATAACGCTTGATATTCATTCTTTTTTTTTTTTTCTAATAAGAATCTTAAATTTCATTTGTTATGATTCTATCTTTTCCTTAGTGAAATATTAATAGTGAAATATTAATCCTTAAATTATTAACAAATAAAAAAAAAACAAAATATTTCAAAAAATCTAATCTATATAAAGGTCGAATGAAAATGCAAAAAGATTCGGATTTTCTCTTTATTATTCATAAAGCTTTATTATTCATATAGATTATTCTTTGTATTATATTAGATTATTCGTACAAGCCATATCAAATTGAAAATATCTGAAATCCAATTCAATATAGAAATTGGAATAGATTCTATTATAAAAATAGATTTGCGAGTTAGAGAAATAAAAAGTTCAATATATTCTATAATACTATTTAAGAATATCGTTTAGTTAAGCATATCAAGCTAACTTTATCTTTATGAAATTCTAGTATTTTTTTTTTCTAAGTAGAATCTCAAATTTCGAACTAGTTAATAACTAAGATTAATAATTAAGATCTGCCATTTTACGGATTTCCTATATATATTTTTATTTGTTACACTATTTCTGTTATGTAAGCCCACTTAGCTCAGAGGTTAGAGCATCGCATTTGTAATGCGAGGGTCATCGGTTCAAATCCGATAGTCGGCTTTTTTCTCTATCGATGTTCCATGAACAAGAATCTCTTTTTTTCTCCGAATTAAATGGAAAATCCAGGGTCCATTATGTCATTCTACCTTACAATTTTGCTAGATACAAAACATTAAAATAAATAATATATATACAAAAAATCCACATGTTGATGAAATTCCATTTTTTGTGGTACTTTAGTAGATTTTATTCTGTTTATCCTTTAGTTTAATTCAGTTTTAATTTCGAGGTATTCTGTAATGTAAATACAATGAAATTTATTGTGTAAAATGTAATTTCAATAAAAAAAAAAGGAGTCTTCATGTCCCGTTATCGAGGACCTCGTTTAAAAAAAATACGCCGTCTGGGAGCTTTACCAGGACTTACTAGAAAAACGCCTAAATCCGGAAGTAATCTGAAAAAAAAATTCCATTCTGGGAAAAAAGAGCAATATCGTATTCGTCTTCAAGAAAAACAGAAATTGCGTTTTCATTATGGTCTGACAGAACGACAATTACTTAGATATGTACATATCGCTGGAAAAGCAAAAAAGTCAACAGGTCAGGTTTTACTACAATTACTTGAAATGCGTTTGGATAATATTGTTTTTCGATTGGGTATGGCTTCAACCATTCCTGGGGCCCGGCAATTAGTTAACCATAGACATATTTTAGTTAATGGTCGTATAGTTGATATACCAAGTTTTCGTTGCAAACCCCGAGATATTATTACTACGAAGGATAACCAAAGATCAAAACGTCTGATTCAAAATTCTATTGCTTCATCCGATCCGGGCAAATTGCCAAAGCATTTGACGGTTGATACATTGCAATATAAAGGACTAGTACAAAAAATCCTAGATAGAAAGTGGGTCGGTCTCAAAATAAATGAGTTGTTAGTTGTAGAATATTACTCTCGTCAGACTTGAACTTAACGAAAAAGGAAAGGTTCATAGAATTTTTTTCCCCTTCCCCTTTCCCCGAACTAAATCGACCTAAGGCTCTTAATTCGTATTTTCCCATTCCCCTAGCAGAAATAGAGTAACCTTAGGATCTTTTTTCTTTTTTGTTATTTCCTCTATGTGTATTTTACACACCAAAGTAACTTGCTTTAGAGAATTTCTATTAAATAAAGGTATTATTGCTGAAATCAAATAAATTGTTATTTGATTTGATACATTGTAATCGGTAACGTTGATGAATTAAGAGAAACGGAAAGAGAGGGATTCGAACCCTCGGTAAACAAAAGTCTACATAGCAGTTCCAATGCTACGCCTTGAACCGCTCGGCCATCTCTCCTACATAATCTTATTATGGAAAATAAACTGAGTGAATAGCGAGTTTTCGTATTCCTGCAGTACAGGTACAGCCACAACCACTCAGGGATTCCATGGCTCTATTGGAAAAATTCTTCTTATTCCATAAGAAAATAAAGGAACCCTAGAATTCTATTTGCATAAGGTACTTTACGCCATACAATCTAAACAAAAAAAAGGTATGGGATAATTTATAAAACGCGAAATAGCTGCTGAGAGAAATTGTTCTTGAGAAATAGGAAAGTGGAATGAAATCCAATCTTACTCAAATATTTCATATCTCTTCTTGTCCAAACAGAAGGAAAAAGAGACAATTTGAGCTGAGCGGAAAATCCATACCTCTCTTATCCATTTAGAGCATATGGATCGATTCAAATGTTTTTATGTTATTTTGTGATAGAATGAAAAGAATTCTATATAGAATGGATTGGGAATTATGCCTAGATCCCGTATAAATGGAAATTTCATTGATAAGACCTCCTCGATTGTAGCCAATATTTTATTGCAAATAATTCCGACAACCTCAGGGGAAAAAAAAGCATTTACTTATTATAGAGATGGTGCGATTTGACTCTTTTTTTTTTTTTTGTTTTTTTTTGGCCCTACCTGCATCTCCAGTCTTACGAGAAAGAAAGGGGGTTCGCATAGAGAGAACAAAAGTAGTAAAGGAAACCCGCGCTTGGGGAAGGTGAGGTGAACTAACAATTCCTTCTGTCGTGTATCCTCGATTGATGTGGCCTTAGATGCTTTAATTGTAGATTTGAGTATTGAGCGAAAGGTTACACCTACAGGATAGATTCTGTATTACAGGCCAATCCTACTCTACTAGGACCAATAGGCAGCATAGTGGAGAAAAGCACTACACCTCGAAATAGGAATCAACAACAGAAAAACTTTGTTAGAAATTAACCCTTTCCTGATCGGTATCAGGGTTGGGAAAAATGGTTGGGATAGCAAACAACCATCAGGTTTGTACTTTGGATACCCTTATAACCATCAAAGGTCGTTGAAGTGGCTAATTCCTCTAAATAGGAGGCGTTGAGAACAAAGAAATTCCTGGAGCTATCGTTTTCCTCTAGCATTAATAGAATTCATTGGTGTTAAGAAAAACCTCTTGGGGGAAGGTTGGCTAGAGATTTCTTGGAAAAATACCAGCCCCTTTCGGTCCATAATGAGTGGGACTAATTCTATTTTCATTCTATAGATTTTTTGCTTAGTACTATGTACAGAAGGGAGGAGCCGTATGAGATGAAAACCTCATGTACGGTTTTGGAACGGAGATTTTTTGAATAGAATGAACGACCGTAACGGATGTTGGCTCAATCCGAAGGAAATTATGCGGAAGCTTTGCAGAATTATTATGAAGCTACGCGACTAGAAATTGATCCCTATGATCGAAGTTATATACTATATAACATCGGCCTTATACACACAAGTAATGGAGAGCATACAAAGGCTTTGGAATATTATTTCCGGGCGCTAGAACGAAACCCCTTCTTACCGCAAGCTTTTAATAATATGGCCGTGATCTGTCATTACGTGCGACTATCTCCACTATAGAAAGAAGAAAAAAAAGATGAAATTTTCTAGTAAATACTAGAAAAAGGGCTTTCTACATAGGGATCGTCAAAACAATGATTTTGCCCTATCAGCTGTAGGAAGGAAGAACACTTCATGACAATCAAAATAAGAAGAAAATAGAGCCTATACTACTACTCTATGGATAAAGTCTCAAATTGATAGAGAAAGCACCGTAAAGATCAATTAGTGAGCGACTGGGTCGATACAACTAAAAAAAACTGCTTAATTATACCAGGATCTGGGGCAAAATTTAGGAATCCGCTTATGTAATAGAGCCGATCCACTAAAGGATTAAGCAGCGGTGTAGTATCAGATCCCAAAGATAGTAAGTTCTTTTTTCTTTCTTATGGGAAAAAGTCTTTTTCAAGGATTCTATAGAAATTTCATATATGAAAGACACGAAACCGAGATAGTTACCTTTCAGAAAATTCAAACGAAGGATATAGGTCTATCTATGCTCCATTCTTCTGAAGGTGGGAGAAAAGATCAGACTGATTATTGATCAAAATTCAAAATTAGGGTTTGAAACTTAGGTAATTAACTTCTTCTGCTTAACCCAAGAAGAAATTGGATAGATTTTTGAGAAATCGAATTCAGTTAAGATAGGGGAAATTAAGATAGCAATTTCAGAGCCGTATGAGGTAGGAAACTCTCAAGTACGGTTCTAGGGGAAGGAACTGCCTATTCCGACCGAGGAGAGCAGGCCATTCTACAGGGTGATTCGGAAATTGCAGAAGCTTGGTTTGATCAAGCTGCTGAGTATTGGAAACAAGCTATAGCGCTTACTCCGGGAAATTATATTGAAGCACAGAACTGGTTGAAGATTACGAAGCGTTTTGAATTTGAATAAAACCACTCTCCATTTTCCTAAAATGGGTGATTTGGTTGTTGATCCATTAATCAAATAATTTTGGTAGGAAGATCGAATCAAGAATTTCATTATATCCCTTTCTTCTACCTTCGATTTTATATCATATTTCATAAGGATAAACAATAGGGATAGCCTCTCGAACAGAAGTAATAAAGCAAATAAAAAGGGGCAATCTAAATATTCCTACCTAATATATCAGGATTATTTTTTTAATAATTCTAATGAGTTTCTTGGAATTTGGAATCGAATAAAAATATTTTTATTATGCTCACTCAAGGAAAGTAGATTTAGATAGGGGCTTATACCCTAAAAAAAATACACTAGCTTCTTAAATTAAAACGTAAAAAAATCTTTTTTTTGTTACGTCGGGAAATAATTATCCAGGATAATCAATGTCCGTTAGGCACCTAATCCTTATGTCATAATAGATCCGAACACTTGCCTCGGATTGACTTCAATATATAATTGCTCCAGTGAATAACTAAAAAAAAAATATATATATATAGAAGGGCGGTAGATAGTAAAGAAAAGGACTAATCATAATATCTATCCTTCAAAGATTAACTAAAAAGACAGTTGGCGGGTCTCTTTGTATGTCTTGTCCGGAAAGAGGAGGACTTAATGATTATTCGTTCGCCGGAACCAGAAGTTAAAATTGTTGTGGATAGGGATCCTGTAAAAACATCTTTTGAGGAATGGGCCAAACCCGGGCATTTCTCAAGAACAATAGCTAAGGGCCCTGATACTACCACTTGGATCTGGAACCTACATGCTGATGCTCACGATTTCGATAGTCATACCGGTGATTTGGAGGAGATCTCTCGAAAAATCTTTAGTGCTCATTTCGGTCAACTCTCCATTATCTTTCTTTGGTTGAGTGGCATGTACTTCCACGGTGCCCGTTTTTCCAATTATGAAGCGTGGCTAAGCGATCCTACTCACATTGGACCCAGTGCTCAGGTAGTTTGGCCAATAGTAGGGCAAGAAATTTTGAATGGTGATGTAGGCGGGGGTTTCCGAGGAATTCAAATAACCTCCGGTTTTTTTCAGATTTGGCGAGCATCTGGAATAACTAGTGAGTTACAACTCTATTGTACGGCAATCGGTGCATTGATTTTTGCATCGTTAATGCTTTTTGCTGGTTGGTTCCATTATCACAAAGCTGCTCCCAAATTGGCCTGGTTCCAAGATGTAGAATCCATGTTGAATCACCACTTAGCGGGGTTATTAGGACTTGGGTCTCTTTCTTGGGCAGGACACCAAATCCATGTATCTTTACCAATTAATCAATTTCTTGACGCTGGAGTTGATCCTAAAGAGATACCACTTCCTCATGAATTTATCTTGAATCGTGACCTTTTGGCTCAACTTTATCCTAGTTTTGCCGAAGGAGCAACCCCCTTTTTCACCTTGAATTGGTCCAAATACGCAGAATTTCTTACTTTTCGCGGAGGACTAGATCCA